ATCTAATGAATTTTCTAATCGGTGGAGTTATACCAATGAACATAAAAAGAAAACTATAAGCAAAATTTTTATAAATAGAGTAAAAGCTCTCGACAAAAATCTATCAAAAACTCTCGCTAAGCAATCCGTTGTTCTGAATGTACTCGAAAAAAGAACTCGGTTGTGTAATGATAAAACGAAAAAAGAATATTTAACAAAAATATATGATCCTTTCTTAAATGGACCCAATCGCGGACGAATAAAAAAGTGGGTTTCACTCTCAATTATAAATGAAATTTATATAAAAAATTTTATAGAAAAGTTTTGTATAAATAAGATTCATAGTATACTTCTTATTATCAACCGCCTTGAATTTGAGCAGAAACTAAATCCATTTGATAGAAAAACATGCGCAAAGCAAATTTATTATTTATTGAACTTAATCAATGAACTTGCTGTAAAATCAACATCAAGTCTAAATTTTAAAAGACCCTTTTTAGTTCCTGAACACGAACAAGTAAGAATTGATTCAGAAGATAGAAAAAAAATATTAAAATTTTTATTTGATGCAGATAGAACTCTGCACAACGAGAAAACAAAAAAAAAAAAATCTATTGCACTAAAAGAAATTCATAAAAAAGTCCCTCGGTGGTCATACAAATTAATTAACGATTTGGAACAACAGGAGGGAGAAACCGAGGAAAGTGTGGTAGAGGATCATGAGATTCGCTCAAGAAAAGCCAAACGTGTAGTTATTTTTACTGATAACCAACAGAATATTGATACTGATACTTATACTAATACGCAAGAAACTAATAATACTGATCAAACAGACGAAGTAGCTTTGATACGTTATTCACAACAATCTGATTTTCGTCGAGATATAATCAAGGGCTCCGTGCGTGCTCAACGACGTAAAATCGTTACTTGGAAATTCTTTGAGGCAGATGTACATTCCCCCCTTTTTTTGGACCGAATAGACAAATCCCCTTTTTTTTCTTTTGATATTTCCGAACGTATAAACCTAATTTTGAGAAATTTTATGTGGACAAACGCAGAACTCAAAATTTCGGATTTGAAAGAGAAAACCACAGAAGAAAGTGAGAAAAAAAAAGAAGAGGATAAAAAAGAAGAAGACAAAAGAAAGGAGAAAGTACGTATAGAAATAGCAGAAGCCTGGGATAGTATTTTACTTGCTCAAGTAATAAGAGGTTTTTTGTTAGTAATCCAATCAATTCTTAGAAAATATATTATATTGCCCTCATTGATAATAGTTAAAAATATCGCCCGTATGCTATTATTTCAATTTCCCGAATGGTCCGAGGATTTAAAGGATTGGAATAGAGAAATGCATGTTAAATGCACTTATAATGGCGTTCAATTATCAGAAAAAGAATTTCCAAAAAACTGGTTAACAGACGGTATTCAGATTAAGATTCTATTTCCTTTTCGTCTGAAACCTTGGCACAGATCTAACCTACGAGCCCCTTATAATGATCCAATGAAAAAGAAAGATTCCAAAAATGATTTTTGTTTTTTAACAATTTTTGGAATGGAAGCTGAATTCCCTTTTGATTCTCCCAGAAAACAACTTTCATTTTTTGAACCTATTTTTAAAGAACTCAAAAGAAAAATTATAAAATTGAAAAAGAAATGCTTTCTAATTCTAAGAATTTTAAAAGAAAAAACAAAATTGTTTCTAAATGTTTCAAAAGAAACAAAAAAATGGGTCATTAAAAGCATTCGGTTTTTAAAAGCAATAAAAAAAGAATTTTCAAAAATAAACCCAATTCTCCTGTTTGGATTGAGAAAAAGAAACGTATATGAATTTGAATTGAGTAAAACTAAAAAGGATTCGATAATCAGTAATTTGATGATTCATGAATCGTCCATTCAAACTATACCTCGGGATTGGACAAATTATTCATTGACAGAAAAAAAAATGCAGGATCTAACTGATAGAACAAACACAATCATAAATCAAATAGAAAAAGTAAAAAATGAAAAAAAGGGGGGATTTCAAATTCCAGATCAAAATATTAGTTCTAACAAAACAAGTGCTGATGATAAAAGGTTGGAATCACAAAAAAATATTTGGCAGATATTAAAAAGAAAAAATGTTCGATTAATCCGCAAATTCCATTATTTTTTAAAAATTTTCATTGAAAGGATATACATAGATATCTTTCTGTGGATCATTAATATTCCTAAGATCAATACACAACCATTTCTTGAATCAATAAAAAAAATTATTAATAAATACATTACCGATAATGAAACAAATAAAGACAAAATTGATAAAACAAATCAAAGTTTAATTCACTTTATTTCGACTCTAAAAAAGGCACTTTATAATACTAATATTAGTAATAATAATTCAAATAATTTTTGTGACTTATCCTACTTTTCACAAGCCTATGTATTTTACAAACTCTCACAAACCCAATTTATTAATTTCTATTTATCTAAGTTAAAATATGTTTTTCAATATAATGGAGCAGCCCTTTTTATTAAAAATGAAATAAAGGATTCTTTTGTTGGAACACAAGAATTGTTTCATTCTCAATTAAAACATAAGAATCGTCAGAAATCTGGAATGAATCAATGGACAAATTGGTTAAGGAATCATTATCAATATGATATATCTCAGATTAGATGGTATAGATTAGTAACACAAAAATGGCGAAATAGATTCAATCAACACTGTATGAATCAAAATAAGGATTTATGCAATTCATTTAAAAAAATGAAATTTATTCACTACGAAAAACAAAAGAATTTTGAAAAGGCTTCATTACTGAATCAAAAGGGGAGTTTTAAAAAACAATATAGATATGATCGGTTAGCATATAAATCTATTAATTCTGAAGATACGAAGTACTCTTCAATTTATGAATCGCCATTTCACGTAAAAAATAACCAAGAAGTTTTTTCGAATTCCAACACACATAAACGAAAATTATTTAATATGATGGAAGGTATTCCTATTATCCCTATCAATAATGATCTAGTACAAGATGATATTAGAGATATGGAGAAAAATATGGATAGAAAATATTTTGATTGGAGAATTCTCTATTTTTGTCTTAGAAAGAAAGTCGATATCGAAGTCTGGATCAATATCGATACTGACAGTAATAAAAAATTTACTAAGGCTAAGTTTAATAATTATCAAATAATTGATAAAATAAAAAAGAAAGATCTTTTTTACCTCACGATTCATCAAGATCAAGAAATCAACCTATCCAATCAAAAAAGATTTTTGGATTGGATGGGAATGAATGAAGAAATATTAAATAGTCCCATATCAAATCTTGAACATTGGTTCTTCCCAGAATTTTTGATACTTTATAATTTGTATAAAACTAAACCGTGGGTTATACCAATAAAATTACTTCTTTTAGATTCTAATATAAATGAAAACGCTACTGATATTGAAAACAAAAGCATCGCTGGAAATAAAAAAAGAGATTCTTTTATATCCTCTACTGAAAAAAAATCTCTTGAATTAAAAAAAAGAAATAAAGGTCAAAAAGAATCCGCGGACCAAGCAAACCTTGAATACGCTCTTTCAAACCAAGAAAAAGATGTTGAAGAAAATTATATGGGCTCAGACATGAAAAAACAAAAAAATAAAAAGCAATACAAGAACAATACAAAAGCAGAATTTTTTTTCTTGCTAAAAAGGTATTTGCATTTTCAATTGCGATGGGATGATATTTTAAATAAAAAAATAATCAATAACATCAAAGTATATTGTCTCCTGCTTCGACTGATAAATCCAAGAGAAATAACTATATCCTCTATTCAAAGGGGAGAAATGAGTCTGGATATTCTGATGATTCGGAAAAATTTAACTCTTACAGAATTGATCAAAAGAGGAATTTTTATTATTGAACCGATTCGTCTATCTATAAAAAATGATGGACAGTTTATTATGTATCAAACCGTTGGTATTTCATTGGTTCATCAAAGTAAACACCAAATTAATCAAAAATACCGAGAAAAAAACCATGTTGATAAGAATTCTGATAAAGTCATTACCAAATATCAAAAGATGACTGGAAATAGAGATAAAAATAATTATGATTTGTTTGTTCCTGAAAATCTTTTATCACCCCGACTTCGGAGAGAATTTCGAATTCTAATTTGTTTCAATTCTAATAATAGAAATGATATGCATAAAAATTCAGCATTGGGGAATGGGAATAAGGTAAACAGCCAGCGTTTGGATAAAAGCAAAGAAAAACTTATTAAATTAAAGTTATTTCTTTGGCCCAATTATCGATTAGAAGATTTAGCTTGTATGAATCGGTATTGGTTTGATACCAATAACGGCAGTCGTTTCAGTATGTTAAGGATACATATGTATCCGCGATTTTAAATTAATTACTAGTCCTTGCTATATTTCCCATCCCATATCACATATCACAGCGGGTCTATGACGACAAAGAGGTGCACACACCCATTGTCTTACATTCCATTCTGATACATGTAATTCAATGACCTATCAATTCGATCTAGAAATGAATCAATAAGACCTTCTGATTGTAAGACTAAGTTTTTATATTTGGGGAGTGCAGAAAACAACCACCCTTTTGTATACCCTTTCAAATGTATACCTTTTCAAATCTAATTTGAAAATGGGATTTATTCAATTTGATTTTTAAAAATCAAAAATTTATAACGAAATTTAAAATTATTGTCTATACCAAACTAAAACGAGTGACATTATTATTACTGATCAATAAATATATCTATCAACAAAAATATCTTAAAAAAAATAGGGGTTTTCATTTTATGGTAAAAAATTCATTCATCTCAGTTATTTCACAAGAAGAAAACAGGGGATCTGTTGAATTTCAAATATTTAGTTTCACCAATAGGATACGAAGACTTACTTCACATTTACAATTACACAAAAAAGACTATTTATCTCAGAGAGGTCTACGTAAAATTCTGGGAAAACGCCAACGACTGCTATCTTATTTGTCAAAGAAAAATAAAATGGGTTATAAAGAATTAATAAATCGGTTGGATATTCGAGAATTAAAAACTCGTTAATTTGAGGAGGCATTTTGAATTATTTGATTTATTATATCTTGAATTTTAATGAACTTTTTTCATTTTCAGAAATTCATGAAAGAATGAATTAAGGAAAAACCTATGAATATACCAGCTACAAGAAAAGACCTCATGGTAGTCAATATGGGTCCCCAACACCCATCAATGCATGGTGTTCTTCGACTTATCATTACTCTAGATGGTGAAGATGTTATTGACTGTGAACCAATATTGGGTTATTTACACCGAGGGATGGAAAAAATTGCGGAAAACCGAACAATTATACAATATTTGCCTTATGTAACACGTTGGGATTATTTAGCTACTATGTTCACAGAAGCAATAACGGTAAATGGACCGGAACAACTGGGAAATATTCAAGTACCTAAAAGAGCCAGCTATATCAGAATAATTATGTTGGAGTTGAGTCGTATAGCCTCTCATCTGTTATGGCTCGGTCCTTTTATGGCGGATATTGGTGCACAGACTCCTTTTTTCTATATTTTCAGAGAAAGAGAATTAGTATATGATCTATTCGAAGCTGCCACCGGTATGAGAATGATGCATAATTATTTTCGGATCGGGGGAGTAGCGGCTGATCTACCTCATGGCTGGATAGATAAATGTTTGGATTTCTGCAATTATTTTTTAACAAGGGTTGCTGAATATCAACAACTTATTACACGCAATCCCATTTTTTTAGAACGAGTCGAGGGGGTAGGCATTATTGGTCGAGAGGAAGTAATAAATTGGGGTTTATCGGGACCAATGCTGCGAGCGTCCGGAATACAATGGGATCTTCGTAAAGTTGATCAGTATGAGTGTTACGACGAATTTGATTGGGAAGTACAGTGGCAAAAAGAAGGAGATTCATTGGCTCGTTATCTAGTCCGAATTGGTGAAATGATAGAATCCATAAAAATTATTCAACAGGCTCTCGAAGGAATTCCGGGGGGACCGTATGAGAATTTAGAAATCCGATACTTTGATAGAGAAGGGAATCCAGAATGGAATGATTTTGAATATCGTTTTATTAGTAAAAAACCTTCTCCTACATTTGAATTGCCGAAACAAGAACTTTATGTGAGAGTCGAAGCCCCAAAAGGAGAATTGGGTATTTTTATGATAGGGGATCGGAGTGGTTTTCCTTGGAGATGGAAAATTCGACCGCCGGGTTTTATAAATTTGCAAATTCTTCCTCAGTTAGTTAAAAGAATGAAATTGGCTGATATTATGACAATACTAGGTAGTATAGATATCATTATGGGAGAAGTTGATCGTTGAAATGATAATTGATACACCAGAAGTACAAGATATCGATTCTTTTTATAGATTGGAATTTTTAAAAGAGGTCTATGGAATTATATGGTTATTTATTCCTATTTTGACTCTTGTATTGGGAATCACAATAGGCGTACTGGTAATTGTATGGTTAGAAAGAGAAATATCTGCGGGAATACAACAACGTATTGGACCTGAATACGCCGGCCCTTTGGGAGTTCTTCAAGCTCTAGCAGATGGGACAAAACTTCTTTTCAAAGAAAATCTTTTTCCATCTAGAGGAGATACTCGTTTATTCAGTATCGGTCCATCCATAGCAGTTATATCCATTTTAGTAAGCTATTTAGTAGTTCCGTTTGGTTATCGCCTTGTTTTAGCGGATCTCAATATTGGTGTTTTTTTATGGATTGCCATTTCAAGTATTGCTCCCATTGGACTTCTTATGTCAGGATACGGGTCAAATAATAAATATTCCTTTTTAGGTGGTCTACGAGCTGCTGCTCAATCGATTAGTTATGAAATACCATTAACTTTATGTGTGTTATCCATATCTCTACGTGCGATTCGTTGATATATAGACATAAACTTTTCTTTATTCTTTCTTTCTAGGAAAGTGGTGGAATGAATTGAGTAGAGTAGATATCTTCCTTTTTTTTTATTAATTATTCGGATTTCGGATTGAAGAATTAAATCAAATAGTTATATGAGTGAAAGAAAACAGCTTATATATAATATATAAATTAAGTATAAATTATAATATATAAATTAAGTATAAATAAGATAATTTAGAATATATAAATATATAAATTCGCAGTAAAAATATTGAGTCTCATTTTCCATGTATAAGAATTAAAGAGTTAAGCGGAAATAAACATAAGAAACCGTTTACCCCAAGATTGGTTGATTAGTCATCCTGACTTGAAGCGGGCTCAAAAGATCCACTGTATTGAGTTTTAACTATTATTTGTATGTATTACCATACACGTATTATCATAACGGGGGGTTGAACAAAAAAGAGTGGATGGTTAGAAACACCAAGATATGAAACGGATTTGTAATGGAACTGGATATTATGTAAATTATCCAAAAGAACATTTTGACATAATATACAAACAAAGAATACTAATTGGGGCTTAAAGTTGGTAGAAATTATTAGGCAGTACTCCCCAAGGCACGATTCCAATCCAGAGTATGCTCCTATCCACCGATTAAATACATAACTATTGGGAACGAAAAAAACCTTTACTTTATTTTGTAAGCCCTGTTTTTCTCAGAAATAGAAAGAAGAATAGGAACGAAAAAAAAAAAAAAGAGAAAGAAACCCAATTCCAATAAAAAAATCCTTTTTATCTTTTTCCATATACATATTCATATCCATATACATATATATAGAATTTGTATCATAATTCATGAATTAATATGGAATTTTTTTTTAGTGAAAAAGACGGTTTATTGATATTTTTACAAATTGATATTTCTACAAGAAGTATTTTATTGAAGAATTAAGTTATTACTCAACAAAGAATAATTTTTATTATTTAAAGAGGGGTTGAGATCAATTCAGAAGTACTTTATTTATTTATATTTATTTTATATTTATTATTAAAATAATATAAACAAATAAATAATAATTATAACAGACAGAATTCAATATGGTATAATTTTGGACCGTCCAATAAAGTTTTACCTTATTCATCCTACAAACATATCAAGATAAAATAAAAATAAAACTTACCCGGTCCTTAGATTTATTTAAGGCCTTCAAGGAGCCGTATGAGGTGAAAATCTCATGTACGGTTCTGTAATAGCGATGGTAACAGTGATGGTATCACCGACTATGATTATCTAACAGTTCAAGTACAATTGATATAGTTGAGGCGCAATCAAAATATGGTTTGGGGGGGTGGAATTTGTGGCGTCAGCCTATAGGGTTTATCATTTTTCTCATCTCTTCCCTAGCAGAATGTGAGAGATTACCTTTTGATTTACCAGAAGCAGAAGAAGAATTAGTAGCAGGTTATCAAACCGAATACTCGGGTATCAAATTCGGTTTATTTTATGTTGCTTCCTATCTAAACCTATTAGTTTCTTCATTATTTGTAACAGTTCTTTACTTGGGAGGTTGGAATATCTCTATTCCGGACATGTATGTTTCTGAGTTTTTTGAAATAAATAAAATGGGCGGGGTCTTTGGAGCGACAATTGGTATCTTTATTACATTAGCTAAAACTTATTTGTTCTTGTTCATTCCTATCACAACAAGATGGACTTTGCCGAGGCTAAGAATGGACCAACTATTAAATCTTGGATGGAAATTTCTTTTACCTATCTCGCTCGGTAATCTATTATTAACAACTTCTTCCCAACTCTTTTCGCTGTAACGGAATATTCTATATTCACAACTTGTCTCAACCAAGAGAAATAAACAAACATAAAATTATTCATATATATATATTCACGATATGTTTTCTATGGTAACTGGGTTCATGAATTATGGTCAACAAACAATACGGGCTGCAAGATACATTGGTCAAAGTTTCATGATTACTTTATCCCACGCAAATCGTTTACCCGTAACTATTCAATATCCTTATGAAAAATTAATCACCGCGGAGCGTTTCCGCGGTCGAATTCATTTTGAATTTGATAAATGTATTGCTTGCGAAGTATGTGTTCGTGTATGTCCTATAGATCTACCCGTTGTTGATTGGAAATTGGAAACGGATATTCGCAAGAAACGATTACTTAATTATAGTATTGATTTCGGAATCTGTATATTTTGTGGAAATTGTGTTGAGTATTGTCCAACAAATTGTTTATCAATGACTGAAGAATATGAACTTTCTACTTATGATCGTCACGAATTAAATTATAATCAAATTGCTTTGGGTCGTTTACCAATGTCAGTAAGTGACGATTATACAATTAGAACAATTTTTAATTCGCCTCAAATAAAAAAAAAGTCAATCTCTTGATTAAAGAAAAATTTCCAATTACTTTAACAATACTAAGGTTCGGTTTTGATCTAATTTAAAGAAATTTGGGGTTCTTTCGTTTTGTTTGGTCAATAACTACAAATTCCAAGTGTTGATTGGTTGGTAAGAACCAAGTCTTAGTTTGGGTTTTAAATCTATTAATTAATATATCTATATATTATATATTTCGAAATATAAAGTTTCGGATTAGAACTACTCCTTCAGATAAAGAATAAAATTAGCCCAATAATTGTACCTACATTTAGTCACATCCCTTAGGATTTAATTAGGAGTTTCTCAAAAATTAGAAAAAAAAATTCTGGTCAGGTCTCAATAAGGTCATGAAAAACATTTCGATTTATTTATCTCTTATTTTACATATAATGGATTTGCCTGGACCAATACATGATTTTCTTTTAGTCTTTCTCGGATCGGGTCTTATACTAGGAGGTATAGGCGTGGTATTATTTACCAACCCCATTTATTCCGCCTTTTCATTGGGACTGGTTCTTGTTTGTATATCTTTATTCTATATTCTATTAAACTCCTATTTTGTAGCTGCTGCACAACTTCTTATTTACGTAGGAGCTATAAATGTTTTAATTGTATTTGCTGTGATGTTCATGAATGATTCAGAATATTACAAAGATTTTAATCTTTGGACTGTTGGGGACAGGTTTACTTTGCCTGTTTGTACAAGTATTTTTGTTTTACTAATGGTTACTATTACAGATACGTCATGGTACGGGATTATTTGGACTACAAGATCAAACCAGATTATAGAGCAAGATTTGATAAGTAATAGTCAACAAATTGGAATTCATTTATCAACAGATTTTTTTCTTCCATTTGAATTCATTTCGATAATTCTTTTAGTCGCTTTGATAGGTGCAATTGCCGTAGCGCGCCAGTAATAAATCTATAGAATTAGCAACAGTAAATCCAAATTCAATTCTGTTCTGTGTTATTCCATTTTTTTATCTTCAATTTTTAAATAGGTATTGTTTATGTCTAAAACTTAAAATAGAAATTCTTTTATTTAATCTATTACCAATACAATATATTCCGTTGTTCCGGACTTTATATTCTAGTCAATTGAATCTGTTGAATTGTTGTTCAGTTCATATTGAAATGAATCAAAATTGATAAGGAGTTAGCCAATGATGCTCGAGCATGTACTTGTTTTGAGTGCCTACTTATTTTCTATCGGTATCTATGGATTGATCACGAGCCGAAATATGGTTAGAGCCCTTATGTGTCTTGAACTTATACTGAATGCGGTTAATATAAATTTCGTAACATTTTCTGATTTTTTTGATAGTCGGCAATTAAAAGGAAATGTTTTCTCAATTTTTGTTATAGCTATTGCCGCCGCTGAAGCAGCTATTGGACCGGCTATTGTTTCGTCAATTTATCGTAACAGAAAATCAACTCGTATCAATCAATCGAATTTGTTGAATAAGTAGTATTGTATTAATCATTGAAATTTTAATATTCATAAATTCGAATTAAATGACCATACATTAAATTTTCGAAAATGTAATAAATCAAAGTATCTTGGCTCTATCGCATGAGTCGATCCAGAAGTAGATTGTTTTAAAATTTCTGGTAAATTATTGATTCATCTGGATGTCTAAATATATGAGTCATTTACAAGTTTACTAGATCGAAAATTTCTGACGTTCAAAAATTTATAGATTCAATGTCACATTCAGTAAAGATTTATGATACGTGTATAGGGTGTACTCAATGTGTGCGAGCCTGCCCAACCGATGTATTAGAAATGATACCTTGGGACGGATGTAAAGCTAAGCAAATCGCTTCCGCTCCAAGAACGGAGGACTGTGTTGGTTGTAAGAGATGCGAATCCGCCTGCCCAACGGATTTCTTGAGTGTTCGCGTTTATTTATGGCATGAAACAACTCGAAGTATGGGTCTAGCTTATTAATACGTTCCAGAAAACCCTACTCGAATACATTTGATTTTTTTACTCTTACCGACAAAAACCCGCGCTCAAAATATATTTATTTCGAGCACGGGTTTTTCTGGTCCAAGTTTATTTTGTTTTTACCATGAATAATTTTCCTTGGTTAACGCTAATTGTAGTTTTGCCAATATCCGCGGGTTCCTTAATTTTCTTTCTTCCTCATAGAGGAAATAAGGTAATAAGGTGGTATACTATTTGTATATGTATACTGGAACTCCTTCTAACAACCTATGCATTCGGTTATCGTTTCCAATTGGATGATCCGTTAATGCAACTAACGGAGAATTATAAATGGATCCATTTTTTTGATTTTTACTGGAGGTTGGGAATAGATGGAATTGCTATAGGACCCATTTTACTGACAGGATTTATCACAACTTTAGCTACTTTAGCGGCTTGGCCCGTTACTCGAGATTCCCGACTATTTCATTTCCTAATGTTAGCAATGTATAGCGGTCAAATAGGACCATTCTCTTCTCAAGACCTTTTACTTTTTTTCATCATGTGGGAGTTAGAATTAATTCCCGTTTATCTACTTCTATCCATGTGGGGGGGAAAGAAACGTTTGTATTCAGCTACAAAATTTATTTTGTACACTGCCGGAGGTTCCGTTTTTTTATTAATGGGAGTTCTAGGTATTGGTTTATATGGTTCCAACGAACCGACATTAAATTTTGAAACATCAGCTAATCAATCGTATCCTGTAGCACTAGAAATAATATTCTATATTGGATTTCTTATTGCTTTTGCTGTCAAATCACCGATCATACCCTTACACACATGGTTACCAGACACCCACGGAGAGGCACATTATAGTACTTGTATGCTTTTAGCCGGAATTTTATTAAAAATGGGAGCGTATGGATTGGTTCGGATCAATATGGAATTATTACCCCATGCCCATTCTATATTTTCTCCCTGGTTGATGATAGTAGGCACAATTCAAATAATCTATGCAGCTTCAACATCTCCCGGTCAGCGTAATTTAAAAAAAAGAATAGCCTATTCCTCTGTATCTCATATGGGTTTCATAATTATAGGAATTGGTTCTATAAGCGATACAGGGCTCAATGGGGCCATTTTACAAATAATTTCTCACGGATTTATTGGCGCTGCGCTTTTTTTCTTGGCCGGAACGAGTTATGATAGAATACGACTTTTTTATCTCGACGAAATGGGCGGAATGGCTATCGCAATTCCAAAAATATTCACGACTTTCAGTATCTTATCAATGGCTTCGCTTGCATTACCGGGCATGAGCGGTTTTGTTGCCGAATTGATAGTTTTTTTTGGAATACTTACTAGCCAAAAATATTTTTTAATGACAAAAGTATTAATTACTTTTGTAATGGCAATTGGAATGATATTAACTCCTATTTATTCATTATCTATGCTACGCCAAATGTTCTATGGATACAAGCTTTTTAATGCCCCAAACTCTTATTTTTTTGATTCTGGACCGCGAGAGTTATTTGTTTCGATTTCTATCCTTTTACCTGTAATAGGTATTGGTATTTATCCCGATTTCGTTTTCGCATTATCAGTTGACAAGGTCGAAGCTATTATATCAAATTTTTTTTATAGATAGTTTTTGTGAATAAACGAAAATATAAAATACGATGGTTTTTAAAATTGTTCATTGTACAATAAAAAAAGTATTTTTATGCTCTTAAGTTAAATAAAAAATTGGAATTCTATTATAAACATATAACCAGAGATTTTTGACATTTTGAGAACCATTTGAATCAAGTAATGGAAATGGAAGGATTCAAATGGTTCTTGATGGTTTTCATATATATATGTATGCTGTCCTATGCTTCTAGTTGTCAAGTACTTTATTCAATTCAATTAGATAGTAATGTAAATGAACCGTAACTATGCAACCCTATTCCTAATAGGTTAACTCCAAAATAGCATATCCAAATTATAAAAAAGCCCATTGAGGCCACAATTGCAGAATTTATACTTTCAAAATTTTTATTTGTTCGAATATGTAAATAAATTGCAAATACGGTCCAAGTAATAAATGCCCAAGTCTCTTTTGGATCCCAATTCCAATAGGATCCCCATGCTTCATTAGCCCATACTGCTCCCGAAAGAATACCTATGGTTAAAAGGATAAACCCCAAACTAATAATACGATAACTCCATCGATCCAATTGTTGAATTAATTGATATCTGTAATAATTCTGAGAAGAAATCAAAGAAGTGTTTTGTAAGACATTGTTTCTTTCATTCACGTATTGAATCTCACCAAAGGAAAATAACTCAGTTAATAAATTATTGCTTTTACTAAAAATCCTTATGAATTTTCGAAATGTAATGACTAGAAGAGCTAGTGATAATAATGATCCACACAAAAGAGCTGCATAGCCCAATACCATCATACTTACGTGCATCATTAACCAATGGGATTGGAGAGCAGGTACTAATATTGCGGATTGATGCATTTCAGTTAAAAGACCCGAAGTAGCGAAACCTTGGGTAAAAATAGCACTTGGCGCGGTTATTGCGCTTAAATGGTTTTTTTGTTTTTTTAAATAAGGAATCATATGAATAATGGAAAAACCCCACGAAAGAAAAATTAATGATTCATATAAATCGCTTAATGGTAAATGCCCCAAAAAAATCCAACGAGTAATTAACAATCCTGTTATGCAAAAAAAAGTAGCTATCATCCCCTTTTCTGATGAATCATATAGTCCTACGATTTCATCGACTAATAAAGTTATCAAATGAATTGTAATTACAATTGAAATGATTGAAAAGGATATATGAGTTAATATACGCTCTAAAGTTGAAAATATCATAAAAATTATTAAAAAAGGGGGGCCTCAATTATAGTAATTGAAATCGGGAATTGAATTCATTATAGGGCTTACTCTTTTAGAAAAAGCCATGCCGCCACTCGGACTCGAACCGAGATGCTCTAGCACTGCTTCCTAAGAGCAGCGTGTCTACCGATTTCACCATAGCGGCTTATTCGAAATCATAATAACCCATTTTTATTTAATCGTCGAGATTGAGGCGGTTAATTCAATATTTTTTTAGGAAACATTCAAATTGATGACTAAAAGTTTGTTTCAACTCGTTTTTTTTTATTATTTTCTTTTCATTGTTTATTATTTATTTTAGGGTATACGTTTTTTTAATTTAACTAGCAACGGAACGATATTTTTCGTTTCGTAGTTTATTACTTTGCGGTCTCCTGAAAATAAAGAAGAACGTTTGTAACTAGATAATTTTGACCATGGATTGAACTAAAAATAAAAATGAATTATCGAGTCAAGTCGATGGGGAAGGTGAGAATCCCCATCTTGAAAATTATAAAGCATACCAAAACCAAAGGTGAAACCTTGTGCTTGCATTTATTCTTTTTTCAAACAAAAGAATACCATTCATTTTGTAAATTCAGTAGACAACCGAATTCTTATTTCGACTAAAAAAAAAGATTTCCATTTAATATTGTTATTGATCAGGTTAAAACATTAGAAGAGGGAAATCTTTTTTTTTTAATGAAAATGAAATAGTAATTTAGATTATTTTACTATTATTATAATATTTTTATAACTTCTAAATTATAGAAAAAAACTTATAAATAAAAAAATTCTAACAAAAATGAGACTCTTTTTCGAATTTCGAATTAGACCGATCCGTATTATTTAGTCTATTGGTTTTTTATTTATTTGTCACATAAAAAAAACTTTTTGAGCTACCGGTAGAAATAGATTTAGCTAATGAAAAAGCTTTCAATGCTGCCCAATACCCCTTCCTTTTCCAACTATTTTTACGAATACGTTTTTTTGAACTAGAGGTACGCTTTTTTGGAACTGCCATTAAAAAATGATAATAGGTTCGGCGGTTGGATGTGAAAGACATCTATTGTTCAAAATCAATTGTTCTTTACTATAATCTCTATCTAGTTATTCTCTAAATTACACTCCCAAGGTCTATGGAAAAATCTTATAAAATATTACTAAGAACAATAAGATCTACTATAAGCCAAATAGATTGAAGTTGAAAAAATAAAAAAAATACAAACAAAGGGGTTGCGTGTTTGCTTTGTTTTTTTGTCATGTTACATTCTTACATGTAATAAAATACATCGAAAGGTTTAAAAACCCAATACCTCTCCTAACAAAACTTTAATAACTTTTCTTTTCTTTTTCTATTATATTAATTAAATTGGTCAAGTTCGAAGAAAAAGTACACTTAATTTTCAAACTCGAATGAGCCTAGTAGTTAATAGATTAAAATATAAAAAATACTTTCTAAAAGTCGTTTTATTGGCCCCTCAGTTTTTATTTTACATAAAAAAGTGTGGGATAGCATTTCCTACAATACAAATAGCTTTTATTGTAATTGTAATGGAAGACAATTAATTAGTTCTAAAATGAATTCGTTAATGATTGGGAATAAAATAAACCCAAACAAACTGCAATAAAGAGTTTTTGGTTTATTTTATGGAAAATCGGTTTTATGGGTCAAGTTAGGGTTCCTATAATTCGTATAAAATACTATTTTTGCTGCCATTATTTATCCTTGCTCTATAGATATAAAAAAACTATTTTAATACGTAATAATTAGAATAATTAGACCGAAAATGTAATTTTTTGTTTTTATCTTCATAAAATTTTACTTAAAAATATCAATTTCATATTAACAATTCAATTCAATATTAATAATAAACTAAAGTACTTATTTCTTTTTCACTCGTAACTTGTTCATATCATTTGACTAACCCTAACTCTTCATCTTCGTTTGAAATAGTTGAAGTAGTTTGGAAAGATTCCGAAGAATTAAGGCTGAAAAATTATATATTAAGTTTTCTTTTCTTTATTTTTATTATTATTTTATTATTATTAATCGATCGCTTTCAAAAGAAAAGAAATAAGAACCAGTGAGTCAGAAACAATTAATTAAGATAATTTTTTTTTTATTTTTTTATGGAATATACATATCAATATTCATGGATCATACCGTTCATTCCACTTCCAGTTCCTATGTTAATAGGAGCAGGACTTATACTTTTTCCAACGGCAACTAAAAATCTTCGCCGTATGTGGGCTTTTCCGAGTGTTTTATTATTAAGTATAGTTATGCTTTTTTCAGCCCATTTCTTTATTCAGCAACTAAATACCAATTCTGTCTATCAATCTGTATGGTCTTGGACTATCAATAATGGTTTTTCTTTAGAGTTTGGCTACTTGGTTGATCCACTTACTTCTATTATGTTAATATTAATCACAAGTGTTGGCATTATGGTTCTTATTTATAGTGACAATTATATGTCTCATGATGGGGGATATGTGAGATTTTTTGCTTATATGAGTTTTTCCAATACTTCAATGTTGGGATTAGTTACTAGTTCGAATTTAATACAAATTTATATTTTTTGGGAATTAGTTGGAATGTGTTCTTATCTATTAATAGGTTTTTGGTTCACCCGACCCAGTGCGGCGAATGCTTGTCAAAAAGCGTTTGTAACTAATCGTGTTGGGGATTTGGGGTTATTATTAGGAATTTTAGGTTTTTATTGGATAACAGGCAGTTTTGAATTTCGGGATTTGTTTGAAATATTCAAACACTTGGTTTATAATAATGAAGTTAATCCTTTATTTGTTACTTTATGTGCCTTCCTATTATTTTCCGGCGCAGTTGCTAAATCTGCCCAATTTCCCCTTCATGTCTGGTTACCCGATGCCATGGAAGGGCCTACCCCTATTTCGGCTCTTATCCATGCTGCTACCATGGTAGCAGCAGGAATTTTTCTTGTAGCTCGTCTTCTTCCTCTTTTCATAGTTATACCTTACATACTAAATCTAATATCTGTAATAGGTATAATAACATTATTTTTAGGAGCTACTTTAGCTCTTGCTCAAAAGGATATTAAGAGAGGCTTAGCTTATTCTACAATGTCTCAATTGGGTTATATGATGTTAGCTTTAGGTATGGGTTCTTATCGAGCTGCTTTATTTCATTTGATTACTCATGCTTATTCGAAAGCATTGCTGTTTTTAGGATCTGGATCTATTATTCATTCGATGGAAGCCATTGTTGGATATTCTCCAGATAAAAGTCAGAATATGGTTCTTATGGGCGGTTTAAGAAAACATGTACCAATTACAAAAATTTCTTTTTTATTAGGTACACTTTCTCTTTGTGGTATTCCACCTCTTGCTTGTTTTTGGTCCAAAGATGAAATTCTTAATGA